TTCATTGCGTGTGCTCGGGATAGAAGTTTTGTATAAATGTATCGCCATGCTATTTAGTGTTTTTTAATTTAAGTTCTTTTCTTTCTAAGAGGTGGAATAGAATAACCCGGTTGAAGCGTAATGATCATACGTTTGTAATGCATTGTATGGCCCTTAATAGATCGCACTCTTCTACCCTTTATCGGGAGTCTATGACTATTCATAGCTATTACCTTGACACCAAAGAAGAGTTCGACCCATTGCTTTATTTCTGTTCTAGTTGATCCCGATTCGACATTAAAAGTATATTGATTTTTCCCCAATAACCGAATACTTTTGTCTGTAAATACTGCATATTTTATTCCATTCATAAATATATTTTCTTCCCTATGAGTTCTAGTCTCAATAAGACTACTAGTTTTTTTATTGTTCATATATATTTTATCGAATATACCACACCAATTCGTTATGTATGGATGATGAGATTCCATTGATACAGAGCCAATCGTTCTTTTTTCTCTGATAGATGGTCTGGATTCAAATCCTACTGAAAGGTCCAGTAGAGATCCGAAATTATTCCAATTAATTAAATTAATTATAATTAATTATAATAGTAGAAAATATATATTTATTAATTAAATTAATTATAATATATTTATATATATTTATATATATATAAATTATTTAAATAATAATCTAATTGAAGTTTAGTAATTAGTTATAATAATAATTGAAGTAAAGTAATAATAAATTTCAATTTATTAAAATTATTTAATTAAAAAAATAATTAATTAATAATAATAATCTAATTGAAGTTTAGTAATTAAAAAATAATATAATAATCTAATTGAAGTTTAGTAATTCTTGTTTTTGGAGAGAGGGTTTCATTGGGGTGCATCCAGTAGGAATTGAACCTACGACTTCGCCAATTATGAGTTGGGCGCTTTAACCATTCAGCCATGGATGCTTCGGGGGAATCCTCGTACCTGGTGAATAACCAAATTCCAATTGAAGTGAAATCTTTTAGATAAATCAATGCATTATAGGAGGTTTAAATACAAATGCATCAATTCAAATACTGGGTTTTCGAATTGAGAGAGATATTTAGAGAGATCCGGAATTCTCGCGATTTCTTATATTCATGGACTCAAATTAATTCAGCGGTATCTTTCATTCACATTTTTTTCTATCAAGAGAGTTTTATCAAACTCTTGGACTCCCGAATTTGGAGTATCCTACTTTCACGCAATTCACAGGGTTTAACAAGGAATCGATATTTCACGATCAATAATGTAGTATTCTTTGTAGTAGCGATCCTTCTATATCGTATTAACAATCGAAAGATGATCGAAAGAAAAAATTTCTATTTGACAGGACTTCTTCCTATACCTATGAATTCCATTGGACCCAGCAATGATAATAGATTGGAAGACTCAAAAGATTCAACCAATATCAATAGGTTGATTGTCCCGCTCCTGTATCTTCCAAAAGGAAAAAATATATCTCAGAGATCTTTTTTCTCTGATAGATGGTCAGAACTTCATCTGGATTCAAATCCTACTGAAAGGTCCAGTAGAGATCAGAAATTATTAAAGAAAGAAGAAGATGTTTCTTTTCTTTTTTCCAGGCGATCGGAAAATAAAGAAATAGAAAATATAGTCAAAATAAGTATGTATTTACAAAAGACTGTCTCAATTCATCCTATTTCATCCGATCGAGGATGTAATATGGTTACGAAGGATGAACTTGACAGTTCCAATAAGATTTCCTTATTGAACAAAAACCCACTTTTTGGTTTATTGCATCTATTCCAGTACCGGAACAGGGGGGGATACATGTTACACCACTATTTGGAATCAGAAGAGAGATTTCACGAACTGGCGGATCTATTGAATCTATCAATAACCGAGCCGTATTTGGTGTATCAGAAGCGATTTTCTTTTTCTATTGATTCTTTCAAATCGGATCCAAAACGATTCTTAAATGAGGTATTCAGGAATGAATCAAAAAAGAAATCTTTATTGGTTCTACCTCCTCTTTTTTATGAAGAGAATGAATCTTTTTATCAAAGGATCATAAAAAAATGGGTCCGCACCTCTTGTGGGAATGATTTGGAAAATTCAAAACCAAAAATAGTGGTATTTACTAGTAACAAAATAATGGAGGCAGTCTATCAATATAGATTGATCCAAAATCTGATTCAAATACAATATAGTATCTATGGGTACATAAGAAATGTATGGAATCAATTCATTAAAAAGAATAGATTCGACCGCAACTTCGAATATGGAATTCAAAGGTATCAAATAGAAAATGATACTATGAATCATAGAACTATAATGAAATACACGATCAACCAACATTTATCAAATTGGAAAAAGAGTCAGAAGAAAAGGTTCGATCCTCTTTTTTGGATTTCTCGAACCGAGGGATCCATGAATAGGGATCCTAATGCATATAGATATAAATGGTCCAATGGGACCGAGAATTTCCAGGACAATTTGGACCATTTCATTTCCGA